CATTTGAAAATGAGTAGTTCTGATAGAATCGAACTTTTGATTGATTCGGGTACTTGGGAGCCTATGGATGAAGACATGGTCTCTCTGGATCCCATTCAATTTCATTCGGAGGAGGAGCCTTATAAAAATCGTATCGATTCTTATCAAAGAAAGACAGGATTAACCGAGGCTATTCAAACAGGTATAGGGCAATTAAACGGTATTAACGTAGCAATTGGGGTTATGGATTTTCAGTTTATGGGGGGTAGTATGGGATCCGTAGTTGGGGAGAAAATTACCCGTTTGATTGAATACGCCACTAAAGAATTTCTACCTCTTATTATAGTGTGTGCTTCCGGAGGGGCACGCATGCAAGAAGGAAGTTTGAGCTTGATGCAAATGGCTAAAATATCTGCTGCTTTATATGATTATCAATCAAATAAAAAGTTATTCTATGTACCAATCCTTACATCTCCTACTACCGGCGGGGTGACAGCTAGTTTTGGTATGTTGGGGGATATCATTATTGCCGAACCCCATGCCTACATTGCCTTTGCGGGTAAAAGAGTAATTGAACAAACATTAAATAAAACAGTACCCGAAGGTTCACAAGCGGCTGAGTATTTATTCCAGAAGGGCTTATTCGATCTAATCGTACCACGTAATCCTTTAAAAAGCGTTCTGAGTGAGTTATTTCAACTACACACTTTCTTTCCTTTGAATCAAAATTAGAACATGAAGTTGAATTTTTTTGAGCAAACAAGTAATTAGTTTATCGGAATAATAGAATTTTATCTTTCTATACCTTACGATAATCCTATTTTGACTAAGAATCCCTGCTGGATGGGATTCTAACAAACCCTTTAATATATAAAACTAAATAAATAGAATCTAATTCATTTTTAAGAAACTTTTTGCTTAGTAAATTAAATTTGAAGACAAGAGAAAAAAATGAATCAAATAATATCTGATCCATATCCTTTCAAATCTTTCATGTAGAGGGATGAAAAACTACATTATATACTCATTTAGATTAGAATTAGAATAGATTAGACAGATATTAAGTAATAATAATAATAATTCCAATTTAGAATTATCAAATTATACTTATAATAAGATATAAGATATCTTTATATATAATATCTTTATATTCTATAAATATAAAATCTAAATAATAATAACAGGTACAAATAGTAAAGCGAGGTACCCATTCTATGACAACTCTTAACTTTCCCTCTGTTTTGGTCCCTTTAGTAGGCCTAGTATTTCCGGCAATCGCAATGGCTTCTTTATTTCTTCATGTTCAAAAAAACAAGATTGTTTAGAGCCGAGGGCACAAAATCTCATTTTTAAACTGACGCTTGTATCATAACACAGATATCCTTTTAGCAAAATATGGTATAAGCGTCTTCCGACGAAAATCTCCCAAAATGCTATATTCTAGCTATTTTCAAATAGACCTGAATTGGCGGACGGCTGAATTGTAAAGTTGGTCTATCTATATGCATGTGGCTATCTTTAGTGAGATCATACGAAGGGTATGTTATTAGTTTAGATCTAACCAATTTAATGAATTACTCCTAAAGGTTCACATCAAACTAGTGCTAGTTGATGCGAGTTACTTCGGAAACAAAAGGACTAAAGTAAAATTCATTTGGGGTATTCTCTCAATTCCAAAAAAAAGCAACTGGATCAAGTATGAGTTGTCGATCAGAACATATATGGATAGAACCTATAACAGGGGCTCGAAAAACAAGTAATTTCTGCTGGGCTGTTATCCTTTTTTTAGGTTCATTAGGATTCTTGTTGGTTGGAACCTCGAGTTATCTTGGTAGAAATTTGATATCTTTATTTCCGTCTCAGGAAATCGTTTTTTTTCCACAAGGAATTGTGATGTCTTTCTATGGGATCGCGGGTCTTTTTATTAGCTCTTATTTGTGGTGCACAATTTCGTGGAATGTAGGTAGTGGTTATGATCGATTTGATAGAAAAGACGGAATAGTGTGTATTTTTCGTTGGGGATTTCCTGGAAAAAATCGTCGGGTCTTCCTCCGATTTCTTATAAAAGATATTCAGTCCGTCAGAGTAGAAGTTAAAGAGGGTATTTATGCTCGTCGTGTCCTTTATATGGATATCAAAGGCCAGGGAGCCATTCCATTGACTCGTACTGATGAGAATTTTACTCCACGGGAAATGGAACAAAAAGCTGCTGAATTGGCCTATTTCTTGCGTGTACCAATTGAAGTGTTTTAAGAAATGAGCCGACAAATGCATGCTTTCTCAGCAGGAGGGCAAAAACGCAAGAATCCTCTTTTTCTATAACATAACTTAATTGAAATTTCTTCAGAACATCCATTCGAGTCAAAGCAGACATATATGGAACAATTAAAAAAAAATAATAATAAAAAAGAGTGAATAGATTCATAGATTCGATAACTTGTAATAGAACTGATGCGTGAGAGAAATATTAGATTACATAAAGTCGACGAATAAGATTCATTAACAATTCACAGATGAAAAAATGGCAAAAAAGAAAGCATTAACTCCTCTTTTCTATCTTGCATCTATAGTATTTTTGCCTTGGTGGATTTCGCTCTCATTTCAAAAAAGTCTGGAATCATGGATTACAAATTGGTGGAATACTAGGCAATCCGAAACTTTTTTGAATGATATTGAAGAAAATAGTATTCTAGAAAAATTCAAAGAATTAAAGGAACTCCTCCTCTTAGAGGAAATGATCAAGGAATACTCGGAGACACATCTACAAAACCTTCGTATAGGAATTCACAAAGAAACAATCCAATTAATCAAGATACACAATGAGGGTCGTATTCATACGATTTTGCACTTCTCGACAAATATAATCTGTTTCATTATTCTAAGTGGTTATTCTATTTTGGGTAATAAAGAACTTGTTATTCTTAACTCTTGGGCTCAGGAATTCCTATATAACTTAAGTGACACAATAAAAGCTTTTTCTCTTCTTTTATTAACTGATTTATGTATCGGATTTCATTCTCCCCATGGTTGGGAACTGCTGATTGGCTTTGTCTACAAGGATTTTGGATTTGTTCATAATGATCAAATTATATCTGGCCTTGTTTCCACTTTTCCAGTCATTCTAGATACAATTTTAAAATATTGGATTTTCCGTTATTTAAATCGCGTATCTCCGTCACTTGTAGTTATTTATCATTCAATGAATGACTGAAAAATTCTCTACCTAATCTAATTATAATGTTTCTTATTACTTTGCAGTTGTACATAAGCAAAGCATTGAAAAAAACTTTATATTTCTACCCATCCCGGAGATTCATCCTATATTCCTATATATTAATCCAGTCAAATTATTATTATTCCAGTAAATAACAGAATCGTGGATAGGAAACTCCATTAGTGACCTACCCCAATTTATTGTAGAAATTTTCGGGATCAATGGTTGGACCATGCAAACTAGAAATACTTTTTCTTGGATAAAGGAACAGATTACTCGATCTATTTCCATATCGCTCATGATATATATCATAACTCGTACATCCATTTCAAATGCATATCCCATTTTTGCACAGCAGGGTTATGAAAATCCACGAGAAGCCACTGGACGTATTGTATGCGCCAATTGCCATTTAGCTAATAAACCAGTGGATATTGAGGTTCCGCAAGCGGTACTTCCCGATACTGTATTTGAAGCAGTTGTTCGAATTCCCTATGATATGCAACTGAAACAAGTTCTTGCTAATGGTAAAAAGGGGGGTTTGAATGTAGGGGCTGTTCTTATTTTACCAGAGGGTTTTGAATTAGCCCCTCCCGATCGTATTTCCCCCGAGATAAAAGAAAAGATGGGCAATCTGTCTTTTCAGAGTTATCGCCCCAACCAAAAAAATATTCTTGTCATAGGCCCTGTTCCTGGTCAGAAATATAGTGAAATCACCTTTCCTATTCTTTCCCCCGACCCCGCCACTAAGAAAGACATTCACTTCTTAAAATATCCTATATACGTAGGCGGAAACAGAGGAAGGGGCCAAATTTATCCTGATGGGAGCAAGAGTAACAATACAGTTTATAATGCTACAGCATCAGGTATAGTAAGCAAAATCCTACGAAAAGAAAAGGGGGGATACGAAATAACCATAGCGGATGCATCCGATGGACGTCAAGTGGTTGATATTATCCCTCCGGGGCCAGAACTTCTTGTTTCAGAAGGTGAATCTATCAAATTGGATCAACCGTTGACAAGTAATCCTAATGTGGGCGGATTTGGTCAGGGAGATGCAGAAATAGTACTTCAAGATCCATTACGTGTACAAGGTCTTTTGTTCTTCTTCGCCTCTGTGATTTTGGCACAAATCTTTTTGGTTCTTAAAAAGAAACAGTTCGAGAAGGTTCAATTGTCCGAAATGAATTTCTAGACTGGCGTATTTATCGACATCAAGTTTGTAAAAAGCATTAGCAATTATCTATGATAAAAAATGAAATTAGAAAAAGAATTTTGTTCTTTTAGACTCTTTTTCTATGAGATGCCGGGAATTCCTTGTACGACATTCCTAGACATAGTATATAGAAAGACTATTTGACTTGACCCCTTCTTTTTTTTTTTTCAAAATTGGTGCTATGTTGCTATTGTCAGATTGAAATGTAAAAAATGCATTTCATTCTAATACATTTCACTTTGGCTAGATCCTATCCAAAAGTAAACGGGAAATAGAACGGATAAATATAAATGAAGGGAGCAAATATTTCTGGGAGGGTTTATTCGTCTTCCTAGTCTTCGACACAAGAAAAGGGGTGTGAAAAATCCTTTTCTTGTGTCGAAATAATAATGATTCTTTATACTGTTCGTCAAACATTCCTAGTGTTAGTTTCTGTTTTTTACAGATGTATCAGAACGTTTTTTGGAGTTATTGCGTATTGTATTAATTATTATATTATAAATTCTATTACAATAATTAATAATTACGTATACTATAAACAAGTGGTGGACAAACAAAAGAGGAGGGGAAAATTTGTTGAGTAAATAAAAC